TTTTCTTTTTATTGTCTGAATATTCAGGAGCTAAGACCATTCCAATGCTCCCTTTCGCCATGCATAAACTAAACCAAGAATTAAGATAAGCACGAAAATTAAAGCTTCTATAAATACAGATACGCCCAATACATCGAAACTCATTGCCCATGGATAAAGAAAAACCGTTTCAACATCAAAAACAACAAAAACTAGAGCAAACATATAATAACGGATTCTAAATTGTAACCAAGCGTCGCCCATTGGTTCTATACCCGATTCATAACTAGAAAGTTTCTCCGGCCCTTTCCTACTCGGGGCTAAAATCCCGGAAATGAAAAATGCCAAAATAGGAATAAGACTTGATATTATTAGAAATGCCCAAAAAATATCATATTCGTAAAGCAAAAACATAGCGCACTCCTATGAACGTGGAAAATATACCGGGTTGGTTAATTCGAATTGAAGTTGTAAAGTCATCCATAACTGGTTAGTCAAAACGAGAATTCATTTTGATCAAACCGTTCAGTTTCCTTTGATTATTGCGGGGCATATCTCATTTCAAGATTTATCGACTGACTAGACCGGGATCCTATTTCCCGTCTATTTCTAGTCTACTTCATTTTTTTTATTTCAATTTTCTTTAATTGCTTTAGTTAGTATAACTCTATATGTGACGCTTAGACAAATTTTCTTGTTTTCGCCTAGGATTCTTGCTAAAGAAAGCGACTTCAAAATTAAATCGAATTTTGATAAAAAAAATTCGATTTAGATTTATAGATTTTTTTATATTAATATTATAATTATAGGTTTTGATTTTTTAGGAATAGAATAGGGAGGTCTTTTTGTCGTTTTTTTCTTAGTGATTTAGAATCGAACAAGTATTCAAATGTAAGAGAATGAATGGGTATTTCCATATCAGAATTACGAATATCTTACTTTTGTGTTGGTGTGCTTCGCTAGGTCTAGTTTAGGTATACCAAATAAAAGGGCTCAACCCTTTGATTGTGAACAGGGAAATTCATATCGAATTTTACCCCGAAGTTAATGACGAGGGGTTGGTTTGTTTATCCAGGATTGGCAAAAGATCAATTTGATCCCTTGAAATAAGGTTTTCTTTCAGTTTTTTGTTCTGCTTTAAACTAAAAGATTCCTGCGAGTGAGTTTCTAGGACATATTTGGTTTCGATGAACCGATCGGTCAATTACAAGCAACAAATTTGCATTTTATTCATTTGAATTTTATAGAGCTCTAGGGCTATACGGACTCGAACCGTAGACCTTCTCGGTAAAACAGCTCAAACTTATTATTATCAAAATGATCTGAACTGTTTCAAAGACCCAACATGCATTTTTTTTGCACTGGGCTCTTTCATTAACTGATAGAAATATCAGCCAATCCGCCATAGTTTTTCTTGACAGAAAAATAAGATTACGATAAAGAGATGGCTCCATGTGCTCTGATTCATTATTTGGGATTCTGATCCAGGAGCACTACCAAAGTGTTTCAAGGGCGGGGTTATCTTGACATAGGTCTGCCTCTGGCCTAGATCGTTTTAAGTTAAATGAAGTCTCTATCGTTCGGCTTAAAAAATCCAATATGAAACTTCATACACCTTCAAGTTCATAGGACGAAAAGATATTTTTTGAGGGCCTTATACTCATTATGCCTAGCATTGAATGTACTGGTATTCACCTTATCAATATCTCAAATCAATGATGGGGTCTGTTTGGTACCTAAATGGGCACTCAAATCGGACCGAACCATTTGTCAGGCTATTGTTCTCTTAAAGTAAGTTATGGAGTAAGACGTCGATTTCTCAATAAGATCCACTTTTTGGATTGTATGATGGACACCCCTGAAAAACATTGACGCGCGTGTAAACGAGGTGCTCTACCAACTGAGCTATAGCCCTTAGTGCTTGTGATGCATATTATATCATGTATATAATTTGTTGTCAAGATGAATATTGTATGATACAACACTCTAGATTTTTAAGTGGTATTGCTTAGATTCTTATTGCTTATAGGGAATATGATATTTATAATCCATCGATGGGATGGGTTTCATTCGGTTCTCTTTGGTATGATAAACGACCTACTTAACTCAGTGGTTAGAGTATTGCTTTCATACGGCGGGAGTCATTGGTTCAAATCCAATAGTAGGTAGAACTTATTAGATACCATCGACTCCGGTATCTAATAAGTTTTTTGTCGCACCCTCTTTTATTTTGAAAGATTTTGTATTTTTATTTATTTCTATTTCGTTTTTGAATTGCGTTGTATCAAATTTGGATTCTGCTTGAGTTGATTCTGCTTGATTGGATCCTGTCGAGTGAATCCAATCAAAATAGGGTTTAGAAACAGAACTTCTTGTGATTATTTGAACGCACCAACTAGTTATGAAATTGCATTGACAGCCTCTACTCTTGTCCTAGCCCTCCGGAGAGCTAGATTTGCCTCAATCTTTTGTCTCTTTCCTTCAGCTTGTCTTAAATTAGCTTCTGCTATTTCAAGAGTTT